AAGAATCCTTTTTTTTCATTTCAATTTTCGAAAGCCAATTTTCCATCGAATTGTTATTGGATACCGAGGACTTAGAGACTCTCCTGAGTCTCTATAGAAAGTATCTTCAGCCCTTTCCACAACCACTAATTCGATTTTCCGTGGGGCTATCCAATCTAATTCAGGACCCGGTAATTAAACACTACATTAGTAGTGGAAGGGAATCAATAAATCTTTATATGAGAGCCCTTCCACCACTCATCTGTCCTTGAATCCTAGAGGCAAGGATTTAGAGCACTTTAGCTTTCGAGAGCCAAACTTCCAGATGTTTCGAACCAAGCAAGCAAGTCTCAAGAGTCCTTTTACTTTGTTTGCTTCTGCTGGGGAAAAATTCAGCGAGTTATATCAGCAAAACGAAATAAGAGATTTCGAGTTTTTTCTTGATCAGGCGACACCCGGATTTGAACTGGGGAAAAAGGATTTGCAGTCCCCCGCCTTACCGCTCGGCCATGCCGCCAAAATGTATGATACCCTACAAAATAGATGAAAAAAGTCTCCCTTTGTTTGCGTCGAGTGGTGGATTCCGAAACTTCTTTTTTTATTGGACTTGCATCTTGAATCCCGTTTTCTTAAATTTAACCCCTGCCCGAAAAGAAAAAAATCCTTCGTTTTTTGGATTGGATCCATCCCTTCGGTTGTATGTATAGTATCTCAAAAACGAAATATCTAAAGATTTTCCCTCTCTTTTTTATATTGATATTGAAAAATTGAAAAACCAAATGTGGTTTTTCAGTCCCAAAAGCCAAAATTTAGGACAAATTGGAACCATTAACTATTAAATGGGACTGTAAATTCATGAACGATTCTTGGATTTGAATCCAAAATTGTCTTTTCTTAATCCTAATTCGAATTATATAAGAAAATCCAAATTGATACATAACTAATCAGTATTGATTCTTTTCCATAAAAAAAAATCCTTTCCAATTTCCATTATAACAGCAAATAGAAGTATATGTAAACCCCAGAACATAAATTGTTATACAAATATCTAATTGGATATCATATCTATATATGATGACTATAGAGAATTATTAGGAAATTGTAGTGCTTCAATTTTTCATTCAATAGATGGAATAGAAAATGGAAATTTTGATATAGCATAGCACGCGCTGTCCCGAATAGAACTTAAATAAAGGAGGAAACATAGATAGCTATCTACACATGGTTAATAAATACAAACTTTATTACTATGTTACGCCCTTCAATCGTATTCTACTAAAAAAATAAAAAAAAGGTAAAAAAAAAGTATCTCTCTTTTATGCGAATCAGTTGTTGAACAATAGAATCCATGAAAAAGTTAAGTGCTAAAAAAATATCAACTCTATATTTTTGATGATTATAATGTCTTTATATCATCGAACAGATGAAATCCGAATCCATTTCTTTTTCTGGTACCCAATCGGATTAGAGTATGTAATATCATAATAATGGTAGAAATGGAAATGGTAGAAATGGAATCACTTTTTTTTTGATATTCTATCCAAAACTCCATAAGCCTAAGTGGCATTTATTAATTCCTTTCGATTTTCTATCTGTTCCAAATTCCAATTTGAATATAAAATTGTCTTTATTCCTCCGTTCATATGCATTTCATACATTCCATATACGGGGTGAGTAAAATTTCATGTGATTCAGTAAACAAAATAGAAATTCCATCATTGCTAAATCAATCCATATGATTTGATGAAGAATGGGTCAATAATGGAATTTTTTGAGAAAAGGGAAATTCAAAATGCTCGGGGATGGAAATGAGGGAATGTCTACAATACCTGGGTTTAATCAGATACAATTTGAAGGATTTTGTAGATTCATTGATCAGGGCTTAACAGAAGAACTTTATAAGTTTCCAAAAATTGAGGATACAGATCAAGAAATTGAATTTCAATTATTTGTGGAAACATATCAATTGGTAGAACCTTTGATAAAAGAAAGAGATGCTGTATATGAATCACTCACATATTCTTCTGAATTATATGTATCCGCGGGATTAATTTGGAAAACCAGTAGGGATATGCAAGAACAAACTCTTTTTATTGGAAACATTCCTTTAATGAATTCCCTGGGAACTTCTATAGTAAATGGAATATACAGAATTGTGATCAATCAAATATTGCAAAGTCCCGGTATCTATTACCGGTCAGAATTGGACCATAACGGAATTTCGGTCTATACCGGGACCATAATATCAGATTGGGGAGGAAGATTAGAATTAGAGATTGATCGAAAAGCAAGGATATGGGCTCGTGTGAGTAGGAAACAGAAAATATCTATTCTAGTTCTATCATCAGCTATGGGTTCGAATCTAAGAGAAATTCTAGAGAATGTTTGCTATCCTGAGATTTTCTTGTCTTTCCTGAATGATAAAGAGAAAAAAAAAATGGGGTCAAAAGAAAATGCCATTTTGGAGTTTTATCAACAATTTGCTTGTGTAGGCGGAGATCCGGTATTTTCTGAATCCTTA